TCTATTTTTCCATAGAAATGTGTTCGCTCAAGAAAGACTCCATAAGATATTGATCGTAAATAATAAGACTGTTTACGAAGAAAAAGGAATAGATATTCGCATTCATATACATAAGAATTATGTAGGAACCAAAATAATCTTTTCTTTTTTTTTGAAAAGACATAAATGGATTTCTTTGAAGTAATGAGACTATTCAAATTATGATATTCGTGGAAAAACAATCGCAAGAAATGCAAAGAAGAAACATCTTTGATCCAACATTGAAGAATTTGAACCAAGATTTCCAGATGGATGGGATGGGGTATTAGTAGATCTAATACATAATTTAAATGCGATAATTTATCCTCTAAAAAGGGAAATATTGAATGAATAGATCGTAAATTCTGAGATTTTGGTATTCTTTTATCTTCAAGGGAAGGTACTAATCGAAACGATAATGGAATTTCCAGAATTACTCCAAAACCTTCTGATACCATTTGAGAATAAAAATGAGAAGAAAAAGAATTCTTGTGCCCCCAAAATGAATTTTGGTTAGGATCATTCACCGAAGAAATCAAAGATTTCTGTTGATATATTCGAGTAATTAAACGTTTCACAAGTACTAAACTAGATTTATTGTCATAACCTATAATTTCCACAGGTTCGTAAAAAATCAAACTATTGAAGCTATGATAATGAGCAAGTGAGTAAATATACTCCTGAAGGAGTAGCGGATATAGGAAGTTTTGTTGCCGAAATATATCTTTTTTCAATCTAAATATCCTTGTAATTCTGCCATTTAAATACATTTCTAATGTAACCAAAAAAGAGAGGCACTTATTGTGTTATGAAATGATACATAGTGCAATATGGTCATAACGGCGTATTTTTATGCTGTATGTAGTATATTGTTTCTCTTATACTAAATTATACTAAAAGAGTATTTAGTATAAAAAAGTCTAACTTATAACTAGAATAATAGAATTAAGAATAGAATAATAAATAAGAATATTATTCTAATAAATAATTAGAATAATAAGAATTAGAATAATAAGAATAATATAGTCTAGTATTAATTAGTAATATATACTATGCACTGTTTATACTTTTACTTTAAAAAATATATACTTTTCTATACTTTTATACTGTACTGTGATGTAAAAAACATAATGAAAGTAAAAGATTATAGAAAAGTAAGAACAAATAAAGAATATATACCCCGGAGACAGAGAGCCCAATCTACAGATCTTTTTCCTTTCCCTTTCTATCCAATTTGGTTTTCTTTTCCTTGTTAATATAACTAGGAATAACAATAAAATAAATAAAGAAAATAGAAAATAACAATAAAAAAAAGGGGTAAAAATCTTTTATTTTCGCAACCCAATCACTCTTTTGACTTTGGAAAAAATTCTTTTTTTATCACTATACTATTTCTTCTACACATCCGTCTACAATCCACAATAAAGAATAATTAGGATTAAAAAAAAAAAGAATCAATGGTCCACTCACAATTCACAAGAGAACCTTTTCCCACATCAGGCACTAATTTATTTTTAACGTATAATTAGTAATTCGATCGGGTAATCATTCAAATTAAGAAAGGAAGCTCGTTGCTTTTTTGTCTTACTAAAATTGGAGCCATAAGGCTCTATCCATTTATTCACTAGACCCGAAATACTTTACTTAACTTAAATTTTTTTAAAAAAAAATTCTCGTTCTATTTATATTATGAGTACTAGAAATCTTCTTTTTCTATGATTATATTATTCTTTTTTATTTCTATTTTTATATTCTTTTTACGACATGCTTTTTTTTCCATTCATTACCTTTCAGGATCAGTCGCGGTCTTATAAACTATACCAATAGTCTAGACGAATTCTTTCATCCAAATGTGTAAAATATCATAGTCGCAATTAAAAGCCGAGTACTCTACCATTGAGTTAGCAACCCGAATCAATATAAAGTATAGGTATGATCGAAATAAAAAAATCCAACAAACTCATCCATTTTACTAAAGTGAAGGAAAGATCCAATAAGGGAGGGAATGGGGATAAAAATATTTATTTATATACGATCAAATTATATTTGTTTGAGACACCATTGTCAATATGAATGGACTTTTTAGAAAACAAATTTCAATAAATTCTATATAAATTTGTGTTGGATTAGCACAACATAAAGAATAAATAATAACTTTGAGCGGAAAAAAATAAGGAATAAGGTAGAGATAGAAAAAATAAGAAAATAGCGGCTTTCTTTAATCAAAACTTTAATCAAAAAAATAAAGGTACAATACAAATACAAGATCCAAGAAGAAAGATTACCCCCCTTGTTGGGGGGTTCCACAAAAAAAAGTAAGAAAAAAAATACGAATAAGAAAAATAAGAATAAAATAAGTATGAATAGAACAAAAAAATAAGAAACTTTGAATAAAGAATTACACAAAGATAGGTATTAGTTAACCTATCTTTGTGTAATTCATGATTCTTGTTTTTACTTTCTTTTTTATCAAAAGAAACTCGAAATTATTTAAAGAATTCTGCCTTCCTTAAAATATCATAAACAGTTCCTGTGGGTTTAGCACCTTTTTCAAGGAAATATAAAATAGCAGGAACATTTGAATAAGTTTGATTCTTTATCGGATCATAAAAACCCACTTTTCGAATATCTCTTCCTTCTCTTCGGGATCGAACATCAATTGCAACGATTCGATAGATGGCTCATTGGGATAGATTTATATAAAAAATGCCCCCCTAGAAACGTATAGGAGGTTTTTTCCTCATACGGCTCAAGAAAAAATGATTCTAATTTATATAATTTCTATTTCTATCTATATAGATAGAAATAGAAATGGATCCATAAAGAATTAGACTGTAATTTGATCCTTTTTTACTTCTTTACAGAAAAAGAAATTTCATTCGTACTCCTAACTCAAGTTGGGTAGTTTTGAAAGAATTCGAAAGGAAATCCTTAGAATTTATTGAGCTGTCTCTAACCTTTTTTTTTGTCTCCTTTCGGATCTATTTTTTTTACTCATTCTGATCCAAATTGAGACAAGTGAAAATAGTGTTTCCTTGTTCCGGAATTTGTTGTCTTTGCTTTGCGCTTTGTGAAATCATTAGGTTTAGACATTACTTCGATGATCCTTACTCCTTTTCAAAAAGGCAGCAACATACCTTTTGTTTTTTGTTCTTTCTATGGAAAAGTGAAAAATCATAGGAAAAATTTATTCCTTTGTGATACACTCTTTATCAAAACAGTTTGAAATTTTTGAAAAATTTGATTCTTTTTTTCATTTCAAATTTGTTAAAAATTGAACCTCTCCTTTTATCTATATTGATGATATATTTACAAAGTTGGTCTAACGTATTGATTGTAACTAACCCTAGATTATTCCCCCGATAAATGAATCAATCATTTTTGCTCGAGCTCCATAATATGCTATACCTTTATATACCATTAGTATATACCTTTAGTATCTTTATTTAGCAACCCAAGACAAATTAAATTAAGTTCCTAGCAGAACAAACTATGTCGAGACAAGAGCATCTTCATTCGTACAGAAAATGGTGGATGTCAAAATCCACAGCCAATCATGTCCTTCAAGTCGCACGTTGCTTTCTACCACATCGTTTCAAACGAAGTTTTACCATAACATCCCTCTCATTTTCTTTTAAATTGGAACCGTATGCAATTGATTCAATATGGAATAATGAAATGAATAGTCATTGGTTGAATTGATACATAATAATCTACACTTAAAAATAAGTGTTTATCCGGAAAAGATTTAACTTCAAATTACCCGATATTTTCTCATATGAATAATATTCACATGAAAAAAAAAAAAAACAAATCAGTTTTAAGCAAACTTATTTACATCTTCAACAGATCTTTAGGAATTGTCCATCATAAGAGATCCCTCTTTTTCTTAAAAAAAAAAGATATGATTCTAAGAATCATTCTTAGAATTCAGATTGGATAATATTGTATCCAACATTAAACATAAAATTGTTGAATAAAAATTTCAGTTTCAATAGAGAAGAATCTTTCGTTTCTGATACAAACGATCTGGGACGGAAGGATTCGAACCTCCGAGTAACGGGACCAAAACCCGTTGCCTTACCGCTTGGCCACGCCCCATTTTGATTTGGTCTAAGAAAAACTAAGCTAAATATTGGTTATTCGTCAATAACCAACCAAAAGAAATATAGGACATGTTGTCGCTGGGATTCAACACATATAGATATAGAATCAAAAAGATTAATTGATCATTACTTAGAATTCAATTAAGATATTGTATGAAAATCTAATTCCTTGTATTCTTATTTGATTGGAGAATGTAAGGAAGGATTCTTGATTGGGGAGAAGTCAAAGAAAAAGAATAATTTCTTTTATCTGCCTTTTTATTTGAAAATTTACCTCAGAAAAACAACTCAATCCAATCTGATAATTTATTATCATTTCAATCTCATTTTAATCTTTAAGAACAAGAAAAGAATATTTGTTATGTTTAATATCTTTAGTTTAATCTGTATCTGTCTTAATTCTACTCTTAGTAGTTTTTTCTTCGCCAAATTGCCCGAGGCTTATGCCTTTTTCAATCCAATCGTAGACGTTATGCCGGTTATACCTTTACTATTTTTTCTCTTAGCCTTTGTTTGGCAAGCTGCTGTAAGTTTTCGATAAAAATGAAATCTCTATTCAATTCATAAAGTCTTCGATTAAAAAAAAAATAAGATTTTTCTTCTTAAAATAAATAAGATAAGAAATAAGATTCAGATAAGTCTAGACATTAGGAACCCTCGATTCAAAAAGTGAAATTATGATATTTTCTATTTTATATTGAGATTTCATTTGAATAAGGGAAGGGGGCGATGATCTTTATCTTTAATCAGATAATCAGTTTATTTCTTCTTTTGTTATGACCTTTTCTTTATAAGATCCCATACAATACCTAATTATAGATATGGATATGGCAAGAAATTTTTGGTAACGAAAAAATACGAATCTTATTACATTAGAATATTACATTAGAAAGAAATTCGTGAAAATAAATTTCAAAAAAACTTCCTTTTTTTTTTTCATCTTTAGAGCGTCATATCAAAATAGTATAGTATAGTATATAGTGTGTGTCGTAAAATAGGTGATCTATTTCCTTAAAAAAAATGATCTTATCTTGGAGATTTGTAATGCTTACTCTTAAACTATTCGTTTACACAGTAGTAATATTCTTTGTTTCTCTCTTCATCTTCGGATTCTTATCTAATGATCCGGGGCGTAATCCTGGGCGTGAAGAATAAAAAAAGATATGAGATTCATTTTTACTTTTTATTTTCTTTTTTCATAGGTATTTCATAGGTAAATGTATAAAGTGTATAAGGAAATAGAATAGATGCTAGATAAAGAGAAAAGATTCATAAAAGAAAATAATCGAAATTTATTCCGATTCTAAAATCTCAAGTTATCAGGGGGGTCGGAGAGAGAGGGATTCGAACCCTCGGTACGAATAATTCGTACAACAGATTAGCAATCCGACGCTTTAATCCACTCAGCCATCTCTCCCCATTTCAAATTAGAAATTTCTCATGTGATTTCACACGTGAAGTGAAGATTGAGAACAATTTTTATTTTCCTTAAATGATTAGAAACAGATTTATCCAATAGAAAGAATACCTTACTTCTTTTATTTTGTACAAAAGTTTCATTTCCCTGGCCTGGTTAAATAGAAGTACTGGCCGGGCCAGTACTTCTTTTGTTCCAACAAATAAAAATTGTTTGTTATTGAAACAAGAAGAGTAATTTTCATTGCCATTCCTAATTATTCTAAATTCTATAAGATTTTAATAGATAGATTATCTTAGAAATTCTTTAAGAAATTATCTATATCTATATTAATATAGAATATATAGAAATATGATTATTATGATATATTCTATATTGAAATATTCAATATTAGAGATTTTATATCTATTCTTAGTATATTATAAGTAATTATAGTAAATTAGAGTATAAATGAGTATAAATTAGACTATTTAGTTTGAAGTCTTAATAGTAAAAGTGTTATGTTCTAGTAATACATAATAATATAGTATAATAGTAATATACTACTAAGATTTTTCGTCTTTATTTTATTATTCTTAAGTATAAAATTCAAAAATTCATTAATGAAAAACGAATTTCATTATAAATGAAAATTGAAGTTCAGTATTCTATTAATCTGAATAATTCACTTAAGCGGTTCAAGTGAAGGGAGGTTTCAAAAAAAAATACTTAAAACTTTATACGTGTTAATGCTGTAAATTTCATGATTCTGATGCTATCTTGACTGCGTATGATTACTTTGGTTGGACAAATAGTCCATTCATATCCAATAATGAATATGTAGCGGGTATAGTTTAGTGGTAAAAGTGTGATTCGTTCTATTAACAACTTAAATAGTTAAGGGGTCTTTCCATTTTTTTTCATGTTTCATATTCCGATCAAAAACTTTATTTCTTAAAAAGATTTAATCCTTTACCCCTCATCAATAGGACATTTGAGGAAATAATATACATTCTCACGATTTCTATCCAAAAGGCAATCAGAAATTTAATAAAAAATTTGGATTATGGAGTCGAGAAGCATAATTTTTTTGATTGGTTCAATTATTCCAATTGAATGAGTATTAATAAAGGATCTATGGATGATAGTACAAAACTTTCAATCGTAACTAAATCTTCAATTTTTGCGCTGAAAAAGGGGGAGATTGAAGCCAAATAGCTAGAAAATGATGGTTTTGGTTTACTAGAACCCTCGGCTTTTTTTTTAAGCTCGGTAGAAACAAAATTATTTTCCTTAGGATCCCACGAGTAGAAAAGAAATAGGGAACGAAGTAACTAGACTAGAGACTATAAAGATTTGATAGAATTCCCCTCTTCTAGAGGGATCATCTAAAAAGCAAGTAGCTTTAGACGCATTCGTAAAAAAAGCTGACATAGATGTTATGGATCTCATTTTTTCTCTGGTGGGAATACATAGATCTTCCATAAAGGAGCCGAATGAAACCAAAATCTCATGTTCGGTTTTGAATTAGAGATGTTAAAAATGATCAACCAACGTCGACTATAACCCCTAGCCTTCCAAGCTAACGATGCGGGTTCGATTCCCGCTACCCGCTATATATTCATTTATTAACTTCATATGATATAAAGATGTATTATCCTTTTTTATTGTATTCCCTAAATACGTCTAATCCTTTTTTTTTTTTATGAAAAAAATGCGAAAATAGGAATGAAGGGCGTCCATTGTCTAATGGATAGGACAGAGGTCTTCTAAACCTTTGGTATAGGTTCAAATCCTATTGGACGCAATTTCTTTCTATATATCTATTCTAGATAGAGAATAGAAAAAAAAAAAAAAAGAAGAACTATATTTTTTAAAGGATAAAGGCACTTTTTTGAATGATTCGAATCATAAATCTTTATCGAGGATTTCTATTAATTAAGAATTAATTAATAATATAATAAAAACGATCCATTTCCA